GCTAACGTAGCTTAATTAAAGCACGGCACTGAAGATGCCGAGAAGAGCCCTAAAAAGCCCCGATAGCACAAAGGTTTGGTCCTAGCCTTGTTGTCAATTATAGCTCTACTTACACATGCAAGTATCCGCACCCCTGTGAAAATGCCCTTAAGCCTCACTTTAGAGGATAAGGAGCTGGTATCAGGCTCACACATTAGCCCATAACACTTTGCTATGCCACACCCCCAAGGGAACTCAGCAGTGATAAACATTGAATATGAGCGACTCAAGCTCGACTCAGTTACAGCTTACAGGGTCGGTCAATCTCGTGCCAGCCACCGCGGTTATACGAGAGACCCAAACTGACAACCCCCGGCGTAAAGCATGATTAGAGGGGCCCCCCCCATTAGAGTTAAATATTTGCTAGGCCGTCGTACGCTTTAGTTTAATAGAAACACAACTACGAAAGTGACTCTACTCCCCCACCCCTTGAACTCACGACCGCTATGACACAAACTGGGATTAGATACCCCACTATGCCTAGCTTTAAACATTGACTACTTACATAAACAATCCGCCAGGGAACTACGAGCCTCAGCTTAAAACCCAAAGGACTTGGCGGTGCCCTAAACCCACCTAGAGGAGCCTGTTCTATAATCGATAACCCCCGCTTAACCTCACCACTTCTTGCCAAAACCGCCTATATACCACCGTCGCCAGCCCACCCCGTGAGGGAGACACAGTAGGCAGAATGGCCCCCGCCAAAACGTCAGGTCAAGGTGTAGCGTATGAAGTGGAAAGAAATGGGCTACATTTTCTGACTCAGAACACACGGAAGGTCACTATGAAACCTGACCTAAAGGAGGATTTAGTAGTAAAGAAAAACAAGAGAGTTCTCTTTAACTCGGCCCTGGGGCGCGCACACACCGCCCGTCACCCTCTTCAACACGCTGCTATAAAAATTTTTAAACAAAATAAGCAAAAAAGAAGAGGCAAGTCGTAACATGGTAAGTATACCGGAAGGTGTGCTTGGAATAACAAAGTGTAGCTTAATTAAAGCATTTCGCTTACACCGAAGTAATATCTGTTAAACCCAGATCACTTTGAGCCAAAAATCTAGCCCCACCACAAAACTCCCCCAAAGAAACACCCAATACTAAAATAACCCTAACTAAAGCATTACCAAACTTAAGTACCGGCGATAGAAAAAGAAAACGGAGCCATAGACATAGTACCGCAAGGGAACAATGAAATAGAAATGAAACAACTCATAAAAGCACTAAAAAGCAGAGACTTACCCTCGTACCTTTTGCATCATGGTCTAGCAAGTCACAACAAGCAAAAAGAATTCAAGTTTGGCCTCCCGAAACTAAGTGAGCTACTCCGAGGCAGCGAAAGAGCAAACCCGTCTCTGTGGCAAAAGAGTGGGAAGACCTCCGAGTAGGGGTGACAGACCTAACGAACTTAGTGATAGCTGGTTGCTCATGAAAAGAATTTAAGTCCTGCCTTATAATTACTTATAACACTTTTAAGTAATAAAGTAATTATAAGAGTAATTCAATAGGGGTACAGCCCTATTGAAGAAGGAAACAATCTCCATCTTTGGGTAAGGATCATACAACACAAGGGTCTTGCCAGAGTGGGCCTAAAAGCAGCCACCTCGCTAGAAAGCGTCACAGCTCATGCAAAGCTTAACCAACAATGTCGTTAAACCCTCCAAACCCGTAAGTACTACTGAGCCTCTCTATATCTACATAGAACAGTTTATGCTAGAACTAGTAACATGAAATTATTCTCCTAATGCAAGTGTAAATCAGATCGAAAGCCTCACTGATAGTTAACGTACCATATGAAGGTATTGTAGTAACCAATCAAGAAAACCCTACAAACCCCGCCGTTAATCTAACACAAGAGCATAAAAGAAAGATTAAAAGACATATAAGGAACTCGGCAAACATGAACTTCGCCTGTTTACCAAAAACATCGCCTCCTGCCCTACATGTATAGGAGGTCCAGCCTGCCCAGTGACGTAAATGTTTAACGGCCGCGGTATTCTGACCGTGCAAAGGTAGCGTAATCACTTGTCTTTTAAATAAAGACTAGTATGAATGGCACCACGAAAGTTCAACTGTCTCCTATGTCTAATCAGTGAAACTGATCTCCCCGTGCAGAAACGGGGATATTAACATAAGACGAGAAGACCCCATGGAGCTTTAAACTTTAAGCACCCGCTTTACACCAAACCCCCTATAGGCATAATATGAAATCAAGCGAACATGACCCACTGTTTTCGGTTGGGGCGACCACGGAGAAAAGCATATCCTCCGAGACGAAAGGGTGTACCACCCTTAACCTAGAGCCACTACTCCAAGTAATAGAACCTCTAACGCCATGATCCAATTCTTTGATCAACGAACCAAGTTACCCTGGGGATAACAGCGCAATCCATTTTAAGAGTCCATATCGACAAATGGGTTTACGACCTCGATGTTGGATCAAGGTGTCCTAGTGGTGCAGCCGCTACTAAGGGTTCGTTTGTTCAACGATTAAAACCTTACGTGATCTGAGTTCAGACCGGAGTAATCCAGGTCAGTTTCTATCTATGCAGCATCCCCCCTAGTACGAAAGGACCGGGGGAATGGGGCCAATACCTAGGCACGCCTCACTCCTAAGCTAATGAAATTAACTTAATTAGTATAGAAACTGCAACCTTTTTCCCCAAGATAAGGGACTGTTAGTGTGGCAGAGCCCGGTAAATGCAAAAGACCTAAGCCCTTTTAATCAGGGGTTCAACTCCCCTCACTAACTATGCTACCACTACTCACTTACGTATTAAACCCCCTTCTCTACTTTGTCCCAGTACTTTTAGCAGTTGCGTTCCTAACACTTGTGGAACGAAAAGTTTTAGGGTATATACAGCTTCGAAAAGGCCCGAACATCGTAGGGCCTACTGGTCTTCTGCAGCCCGTAGCCGACGGGGTAAAACTATTTATTAAAGAACCAATCCGACCCTCTACCTCTTCCCAAGTCCTCTTCATTGTCGCCCCTGTGATAGCACTAACTATAGCGCTAGCAATTTGAGCTCCAATACCAATACCATTTTCTATCTCAGACATTAACCTAGGCATCCTATTCATCTTAGCCCTCTCTAGCCTTACGGTCTACTCTATTTTAGGCTCTGGTTGAGCATCAAACTCGAAATACGCTCTAATTGGGGCACTTCGGGCAGTAGCCCAAACTATTTCCTACGAAGTCACCCTGGCCCTAATTCTACTATGCTTAATTATGTTTACGGGAGGGTTCACACTCTATAATTTCAACTTCACACAAGAACACATATGACTGATTATCCCAGGATGACCTATAGCAGCTATATGGTACATTTCAACTCTAGCAGAAACAAACCGAGCCCCATTTGACTTAACTGAGGGTGAATCAGAACTAGTCTCAGGCTTTAACGTAGAGTACGCCGCAGGTCCATTCGCCCTGTTCTTTCTTGCAGAGTACGCTAATATTCTTATAATAAACGCCCTCTCTGCAGTTCTATTTCTCGGCTCCACAAGCCAGACCCCAGAACTGATAACTGCTACCCTGATAGTAAAAGCCTCCCTACTCTCACTACTATTTCTATGAGTGCGAGCATCCTACCCACGATTCCGGTATGACCAGCTGATACACCTAGTATGGAAAAACTTTTTGCCTATCACCTTGGCACTAACCCTATGACATATCTCCTTACCCCCTTCTGTAATAGGCCTCCCTCCCCTCCTTTAGGAGATGTGCCCGAAAGTTAGGAATTACTTTGATAGAGTAATCTATAGGGGTTCAAACCCCCTCTTCTCCTTAGAAAGACAGGGCTTGAACCTGTGCCTGAGAGATCAAAACTCTCTGTACTTCCCCTATACCACTTCCTAGTAAAGTCAGCTAAATAAGCTTTTGGGCCCATACCCCAAAAATGTTGGTTAAACCCCTTCCTTTACTACATGAGCCCACTTACACTTTCAATTTTGCTTTCAAGCTTAGCACTTGGGACAACAGTCACAATGTCCAGCCACCACTGAATGCTAGCCTGAATAGGCCTGGAAATCAACACCCTAGCGATCATTCCACTCCTAGCTAAGTATCACCATCCCCGGGCAGTTGAAGCCAGCACAAAATATTTCCTGATTCAAGCAGCCGCCTCCGCTATAATTTTGTTTTCAAGCATCAACAACGTCTGAAGCACTGGTGAATGAAGTATTATGGACCTCTCAACGCCAACAGCAGTAACAACTATAACAATTGCGCTTCTAATAAAATTAGGGGTAGCCCCACTTCACTTCTGACTCCCAGAAGTCCTTCAAGGCTCAGATCTTACAACCGGCCTTATCCTTTCCACCTGGCAGAAACTTGCCCCAATATCTCTTATTCTCCAGATTTCTCCTAGCCTAAACCCTAACATCCTTGTGACTTTCGGACTTTTATCTTCTCTGGTGGGAGGCTGGGGGGGGTTGAACCAAACACAACTTCGAAAAATTATAGCCTTCTCATCTATCGCCCATCTGGGATGAATAATTACTATTCTAACTATAGCCCCACAATTAACACTGCTAAACCTACTTGTATATATTGTAATAACCTCAACTATATTCTTAATAATGAAAACCTTATTAACCACTAATATCTCTACTCTAGCCTCTTCATGAGTTAAAAAGCCTACGCTCTCTGCTTTAACCATCCTGACTCTCCTATCTTTAGGAGGCCTCCCACCACTAGCAGGGTTTATACCAAAATGACTTATCCTTCAAGAATTTACAAAACAAAGTATAACACTTTTAGCCACTCTAATAGCCCTGTCAGCACTTCTAAGCCTATTCTTTTATTTGCGACTATCGTACACAATAACTTTAACGATCTCCCCCAATACTTCACCATCAACGCTATCATGACGACTACGCACTAATACACCAACCCTCATCCTAGCACTAGGAACGTCATTATCACTACTTATATTACCCCTAACCCCACTCGTACTCGTTTTAACACAATAGGAACTTAGGATAACCCAGACCAAAAGCCTTCAAAGCTTTAAGTAGAAGTTAAAATCTTCTAGTTCCTGCTAAGGCCTGCAGGACTCTATCCAACATCATCTGAATGCAACTCAAATACTTTAATTAAGCTAAAGCCTTCCTAGAAAGACGGGCCTCGATCCCGTAACATTTTAGTTAACAGCTAAACGCTCTATCCAGCGAGCTTCATTCTACTTCTCCCGTCTAAAAAAACGGGAGAAGCCCCGGCGAGATATTAGCTCGCTTCTCAAGATTTGCAATCTTGCATGTTCTACACCACAGGGCTGATAAGAGAGGGACTTAAACCCTCGTCTTCGGGGCTACAACCCGCCGCCTAACCCTGGGCTATCTTACCTGTGGCAATTACACGTTGACTATTTTCAACCAACCATAAAGACATTGGCACCCTCTACCTGATTTTTGGTGCATGGGCTGGCATAGTGGGCACCGCCCTAAGCCTACTTATCCGCGCAGAGCTAAGCCAACCCGGCACCCTGCTAGGTGACGATCAGATTTATAATGTGATCGTTACGGCCCACGCTTTCGTTATAATTTTCTTCATGGTCATACCAATTATAATCGGGGGGTTCGGTAACTGGCTAATTCCTCTAATGATTGGAGCTCCTGACATAGCGTTCCCTCGCATGAATAACATAAGCTTCTGACTACTGCCCCCATCATTCCTTTTATTGTTAGCCTCTTCTGGGGTCGAGGCTGGAGCCGGAACTGGGTGGACAGTTTACCCCCCACTAGCCGGAAACTTAGCTCATGCCGGGGCGTCTGTAGATCTAACAATTTTTTCACTACATCTGGCCGGTGTGTCATCAATTTCAGGTGCTATTAACTTTATTACTACAACCATTAATATGAAACCACCATCTATATCCCAGTACCAAACGCCCTTGTTTGTATGATCTGTTCTTATCACAGCGGTCTTACTTCTTCTATCACTCCCTGTGTTAGCAGCCGGGATTACGATACTCCTTACAGACCGTAATCTTAATACTACCTTTTTTGACCCTGCGGGCGGAGGGGACCCGGTCTTATATCAACACTTGTTCTGGTTCTTTGGCCATCCGGAGGTATACATTCTTATTCTCCCAGGATTTGGCATGATCTCCCACATCGTGACCTACTACTCTGGTAAAAAGGAACCCTTTGGCTATATGGGCATGGTCTGAGCTATAATATCAATTGGGTTATTAGGATTTATTGTCTGAGCCCACCACATATTTACAGTAGATCTTAATGTAGACACTCGAGCCTACTTTACTTCCGCAACAATAATTATTGCAATCCCAACTGGGGTGAAAGTATTTAGCTGGTTAGCTACAATGCACGGAGGAACTATTAAATGAGATGCCGCCATGCTGTGAGCCCTCGGTTTTATTTTCTTATTTACTGTAGGAGGACTAACCGGAATTGTTCTTGCTAATTCGTCGTTGGACATTGTTCTTCACGACACCTATTACGTCGTTGCTCATTTCCACTATGTTCTCTCTATAGGAGCCGTCTTTGCAATTATGGGCGGGTTCGTACACTGATTTCCCCTGTTTACCGGCTACACCCTCCACGAAACCTGAACAAAAATTCACTTCGGAGTTATATTTGCGGGGGTAAACCTAACATTCTTCCCCCAACATTTCCTAGGCCTAGCTGGCATGCCTCGTCGTTATTCAGACTACCCAGACGCTTATACCCTTTGAAATACAGTCTCCTCCATTGGCTCCCTGGTGTCACTGGTGGCAGTAATTATAATGATATTTATTATTTGAGAAGCTTTCTCCGCTAAACGAGAAGTAATTCTAACAGAACTAACTATAACCAACGTAGAATGACTTCACGGCTGCCCACCTCCGTACCACACATTTGAAGAACCAGCATTTGTGCAAATACCCTATCGAGCTTAACGAGAAAAGAAGGAATCGAACCCCCATGAACTGATTTCAAGTCAGCTGCATAGCCACTCTGCCATTTTCTTTATTGAGGTGTTAGTAAAACCATTACACTACCTTGTCAAGGCAGAGTTGCGAGTTAAAACCACGCACACCTTAGCATGGCACACCCAACACAACTAGGCTTTCAAGACGCAGCATCCCCTATTATAGAAGAACTCCTTCACTTTCATGACCACGCCCTGATGGCAGTCTTCCTGATCAGCACCTTAGTCCTTTACATTATCACTATTATAATAACTACTAAGCTTACTAACACTAATGCTATAGATGCACAAGAAATCGAAATAGTGTGAACTATTATGCCAGCCATTATTCTAATTGTTATTGCTCTACCTTCATTACGCATCCTGTATCTAATAGACGAGATTAGCGACCCACACTTAACAGTTAAAGCTATTGGGCATCAGTGATACTGAAGCTACGAATTCACCAATTATGAAGACCTAGCGTTTGACTCATATATAACCCCTACCCAAGATCTTACTCCCGGACAATTCCGACTGCTTGAAGTTGACAACCGTATGGTTGTCCCAATAGAAGCGCCCACTCGCATACTAGTAACAGCCGAAGATGTTCTTCACTCATGAGCCGTCCCCTCGCTAGGAGTGAAAACTGATGCCATTCCAGGACGACTTAACCAAACATCCTTTATTGCTACACGCCCAGGAGTATTCTATGGTCAGTGCTCAGAGATCTGCGGCGCCAATCACAGCTTTATACCGATTGTTGTTGAAGCAGTCCCCTTAGGAACGTTCGAAAACTGATCTTCATCAATGCTAGAAGCCTCACTAAGAAGCTAATAGGGTGCAAGCGACAGCCTTTTAAGCTGTAATTTGGTGACTCCCAACCACCCTTAGTGAAATGCCGCAGTTAAACCCAGGCCCCTGATTTGCCATCCTGGTATTCTCCTGACTTGTTCTTTTAACAATTATTCCACCTAAAGTTACTAGTCATAAAACATTTAATGAGCCAACAACCCAAAACACCGAGAAATCTAAACCTACCCCGTGAACTTGACCATGAACTTAAGCTTTTTTGACCAGTTTATGAGCCCCTCTCTCCTTGGAGTACCATTAATTGCACTAGCTATTCTGGCCCCGTGAGTACTACTACCCGCCCAGTCTGACCGGTGACTAAATAACCGCCTAATAACGCTTCAATCCTGGTTTATCTTTACCTTTACGAAACAAATTTTTACACCTATCAACCACAATGGGCATAAATGGGCGATAATTCTTGTATCTCTTATGATATTCCTTATCTCAATTAACCTACTAGGCCTTCTTCCGTATACCTTCACACCAACAACACAACTGTCTTTAAACATAGGCCTAGCAGTCCCACTCTGATTAGCTACAGTACTTATTGGTCTTCGTAACCAACCCACTGTAGCCCTGGGCCACCTACTACCTGAAGGCACACCTACCCCGCTAATTCCTATTCTTATTATTATTGAAACAATCAGCTTATTTATCCGCCCTCTCGCGCTAGGAGTACGGCTTACTGCCAACCTAACTGCAGGCCACCTTCTTATTCAACTAATTGCCACAGCCGCTTTTGTTTTACTTCCGATAATACCAGTTGTCTCCATTTTAACCTCCGCTGTTCTGCTTCTGTTAACACTTCTCGAAGTCGCCGTTGCAATAATTCAAGCCTACGTCTTCGTCCTTCTGTTAAGCCTCTACCTACAAGAAAACGTCTAATGGCACACCAAGCACACGCCTACCACATAGTTGACCCAAGTCCTTGACCACTGACAGGAGCAATTGCAGCCCTTCTTTTAACTTCCGGGCTCGCTATATGATTTCACTTTGAATCCACAGTTCTTCTTTTACTAGGCCTATTCACAATAATCCTTACGATAATCCAATGATGACGAGACATTATTCGGGAAGGAACATTCCAAGGACACCACACCCCGCCGGTACAGAAAGGGTTGCGGTATGGGATAATTCTTTTTATTACCTCAGAAGTTTTCTTTTTTGTTGGTTTCTTCTGAGCCTTCTATAATTCGAGCTTGGCCCCTACACCAGAACTAGGAGAATGCTGACCACCAGCTGGTATCACGCCATTAAACCCCTTTGAAGTCCCCCTTTTAAACACAGCTGTCCTTTTAGCCTCAGGAGTCACAGTCACATGAGCGCATCACAGCATTATACAAGGAGACCGGAAAGAAGCTATTCAATCACTTTCTTTAACTATCTTGCTAGGCCTCTACTTTACAGCTTTACAAGCCGTAGAGTACTACGAAGCCCCATTTACAATTGCAGACGGAGTTTATGGATCCACCTTTTTTGTAGCAACCGGATTCCATGGGCTTCATGTAATTATTGGATCCTTGTTCCTTGCGGTCTGCTTGCTTCGCCAAACACAGTACCACTTCACCTCAAAACACCACTTCGGGTTTGAGGCTGCCGCATGATATTGACACTTCGTAGACGTCGTATGACTGTTCCTCTACGTATCCATCTATTGATGAGGCTCATATTTTCTTAGTATTACCGCTAGTACAGGTGACTTCCAATCACACAGCCTCGGTTGAATCCCGGGAGGAAATAATGATCTCAATTATTTTACTTTTTGCAGCAGCCTTAGCCACCATTCTTGCTATAGTAGCATTTTGACTCCCGCAAATTACCCCTGATACAGAAAAACTATCCCCATACGAATGCGGATTTGATCCGCTAGGCTCTGCCCGACTTCCATTTTCAATACGATTCTTCCTAGTAGCCATTCTTTTTCTCCTCTTCGACCTCGAAATCGCCCTCCTTCTTCCAGCCCCTTGAGCAGTTCAACTTGACCACCCAGCGACTACAATCATCTGAGCCGTTATTATTTTAGGGCTGCTGACCGTCGGACTAATCTATGAATGACTCCAAGGAGGACTGGAATGAGCAGAGTGGGTAGCTAGTCTAATCAAGATAGTTAATTTCGACTTAGCTGACAGCGGTTAAATTCCGCTGCTACCCTATGACACTTTATACACTTAGCTTTTGTTCAGCCTTTATGCTAGGCCTCACAGGCCTAGCGTTTCATCGTACACATCTTCTATCTGCGCTTCTATGTTTAGAAGGCATGATGTTAGCACTTTACATCGGCCTGTCAACTTGACCCTCACATGTGTCACTGTTCTCTTTTTCTATTATGCCAATACTTATACTCACCTACTCCGCATGTGAAGCCGGAACAGGACTAGCCTTAATAGTAGCAACTACTCGGACGCACGGAACAGACAACTTACACAATCTTAACCTTCTACAATGCTAAAAATTTTAGTCCCCTCCTTAATGCTAATTCCCTCAATTTGGCTCTCCCCTAAAAAGTGACTATGAACTTTTTCAGCTAGCCAAAGTCTAGTAATTGCCACAATTAGCCTAATATGGTTCTTCAGCCCTACTGAACTCACCCATTTTACTGACAACATACTAGCAACTGACCAACTCTCATCACCACTACTAATTCTATCCTGCTGGCTACTTCCGCTTATAATTATTGCTAGTCAAAATCACATAACATCTGAACCCTTAACACGACAACGCACCTTTATCTCAACCCTAACCTGCCTCCAAATCGCCCTGATCGTAGCCTTCGGAGCCACAGAACTTATTCTATTTTATGTAATATTTGAACTAACGCTTATCCCCACCCTCATCTTAATCACACGATGGGGGAACCAAGCTGAACGGCTAAATGCCGGAACTTACTTTTTATTCTACACTCTAGCAGGATCCCTCCCCCTCCTAGTAGCCTTATTAGCACTACAAAAGACGGGGGGGACCCTCTCAATTTTAACTCTTCAACTTTCCCCGTCCATGACCCCTATAGCATGGTCTAACAAAGCCTGATGATTGGCCTGTTTACTAGCCTTTATGGTTAAAATACCTTTATATGGAACTCACTTGTGACTTCCCAAAGCCCACGTAGAAGCACCAATTGCCGGCTCTATAGTTTTAGCCGCGATCTTGCTGAAACTCGGGGGATACGGCATTATACGTATCTCAATTACTCTGGCCCCGACCATAAAAGACCTAGCCTACCCGTTTATTGTCCTCTCCCTCTGAGGCATCATTATGACCAGCTCAGTATGTCTACGCCAGACAGATTTAAAATCTATGATTGCTTACTCATCTGTTAGTCATATAGGACTAGTTATTGCAGCCGCCTTAATTCAAACACCTTGAAGCTTTACAGGAGCTATTGTACTAATAATCGCCCACGGGTTAATTTCTTCAGCTCTATTCTGCCTAGCAAACACAAACTATGAACGCACACACAGCCGAGCCCTGCTCCTGTCACGGGGCATACAATCTATCCTGCCTTTAATGGGGACCTGATGACTATTCTCTAACTTAGCCAACATGGCCCTACCCCCGTCCCCTAATTTAATAGGGGAACTTACTATTATAATCTCTATATTTAACTGATCCAACTGAACCATTGCCTTAACAGGCATGGGAACCCTACTGACAGCAAGCTACTCTCTGTACATGTTTCTAATGACTCAACGTGGCCCGACTCCACAACACCTAACCTCCATCTACCCCTCACACACGCGAGAGCATACCCTAATAGCCCTGCACCTTCTACCGATTTTACCGATTATAACAGCCCCCGCCCTTATCTGAGGCATGTTTAACTGTAGGCATAGTTCAACCAGAATTTTAGATTGTGATTCTAAAGATAGAAGTTAAAATCTTCTTGCCAACCGAGCCTGACCGGGCTAACAAGAACTGCTAACTACTTGTGACCGTGGTTCAACTCCACGGCCGGCTCGGCTTTTAAGGGAAAACAGCTCATCCGTTGGTCTTAGGAACCAAAGTCTCTTGGTGCAACTCCAAGTAAAAGCTATGAATCTTCCACTTATCTTCAACTCAACTTTTCTCTTGACTATCCTCATCCTATTAACACCCACCCTAGTAACCTTAACGCAAGCATATAACCTTTCGACACACCACATAATTAAAACAACTGTAAAAACAGCTTTTCTAGTTAGCACCATCCCACTCCTTATCTTCCTGGATCAAGGAACAGAGTCTGTTATCACAAGTTTTAACTGAATAAACATTAATACATTTGATGTTAATATTAGCCTAAAATTTGATATGTACTCTGTTATATTTGTGCCTATTGCCCTATTTGTCACCTGGTCTATTCTAGAATTTGCCACCTGATACATGGCCTCAGACCCACAAGTTAACCGATTTTTTAAATACCTTCTTATTTTTCTGATTGCAATAATAGTTCTGGTGACAGCCAATAACCTATTTCAACTCTTTGTCGGCTGAGAGGGTGTAGGCATTATGTCTTTTTTACTCATCGGATGATGATACGCCCGAGCCGACGCAAACACCGCTGCCCTGCAAGCAGTCGTCTACAACCGTGTGGGGGATATTGGGCTGATCCTCAGCATAGCCTGGCTATCAATCAACCTAAACTCCTGGGAAATACAACAACTTTTTATGATTGGCGACCAAGACCTCACCTTACCTCTACTAGGGTTAATTTTAGCTGCAACGGGCAAATCTGCCCAATTTGGTCTACACCCTTGGCTACCTGCTGCCATAGAAGGCCCAACCCCAGTCTCAGCGCTACTCCATTCTAGTACTATGGTAGTTGCAGGGATCTTTTTACTAATTCGTATGCATCCGTTAATTGAGACCTGTCAAACAGCCCTTACAACATGCCTGTGCTTAGGTGCAATTACAACTTTATTCACTGCCGCCTGTGCCCTCACTCAAAATGACATCAAAAAGATTGTTGCATTTTCAACATCCAGCCAGCTCGGCCTAATAATAGTCACTATTGGCCTAAACTTCCCCCAACTAGCTTTTTTTCATATTTGTACTCACGCCTTCTTTAAGGCCATACTATTTTTATGCTCTGGTTCCATTATTCATAGCCTAAATGACGAGCAAGATATCCGAAAAATAGGAGGGCTTCAAAACTCCCTCCCAGTTACAACCTCTTGTTTAACAATTGGGAGCCTAGCTCTAACTGGAACCCCTTTCTTGGCCGGGTTTTTCTCTAAAGACGCCATTATTGAAGCCCTAAACACCTCTTCCACTAACTCCTGAGCATTAACCTTAACCCTCTTAGCAACATCGTTTACAGCAGTATACAGCTTCCGAGTAATCTTCTACGCATCCATGAATCACCCACGAACTCTTCCCCTCTCTCCGATCAACGAAAATAACCCTTCGGTCACAAACCCGATCAAACGCCTAGCATGAGGCAGCATTATTGCAGGTTTACTCATTGCTGCAAACATACTACCGCTTAAGACTCCAGTTATAACAATACCTTTTCTAGCTAAACAAGCAGCTATCATAGTCACAATTGCAGGCCTAATTATTGCCGTAGATATTTCTGAAATTTCCACTAAACAAAAACTAACCCCTAAACAAGATCGTCACTCTTTCTCAAACCTTTTAGGGTTTTTTCCAACAATTATTCACCGCACAGTCCCCAAGATCAGCCTTAACATAGGACAAAAAGTTGCAACCCACCTCATCGATCTGTCCTGGTATGAGAAAATTGGACCTCAAGGCCTTGTCAACCAGCAACTGCCAATAATCAAAACCACTACAAATATTCAACAAGGCTTAATTAAAACCTATTTAACCTTGTTCCTACTCACACTATTTGCCGCGCTACTAATTTTCTAACTGCACGCAAAGCGCCACGAAAATGACCCCGAGTCAAATCTAAAACAACAAATAAAGTTAATAATAGCACCCATCCCCCAGCGAACAATAGCCACCCCCCATTAGAGTATATGCCGGACACACCAACCCAATCTCCGCGCTCCATGCCAACCCCCCCCTCAGCAAAAAAACCACTGAAACTCACCCCCCCTACAAAATTATAGCCCAACATTACCGCCACTAAATAAACTAACACGTACCCAACCACAGACCAGTTCCCTCAAGCCTCCGGATACGGCTCAGCGGTTAATGCAGCCGAATAGGCAAACACCACTAGCATCCCACCCAAGTAAATCAAAAACAAAACTAAAGATAAAAATGAAGCCCCAGAAACTGCAATTACGCTACACCCAGCCCCAGCCGCTGCCACCAACCCCAAAGCAGCATAGTACGGGGACGGGTTGGAGGCCACAGCAACCAACCCTAGCACCAACCCAACCATTAATAAAGACACTAAATAAATCATAATTCCTGCCAGGACTCTAACCAAGGCTCGCGGTCTGAAAAACCACTGTTGTAACTCAACTACAGGAACTAATGGCACCCAATATTCGGAAATCCCACCCGCTTATTAAAATTGTCAATAACTCATTTATTGACCTTCCAACCCCATCCAATATCTCAGCCCTATGAAACTTCGGATCCCTTCTCGGAGTCTGCTTAATTGCCCAGATCCTTACAGGCCTCTTCCTGGCAATACACTACACCGCAGACACCTCCATAGCCTTTTCCTCCATCGCCCACATCTGCCGAGATGTAAACTATGGCTGGTTAATCCGGAACCTCCATGCTAATGGAGCCTCCTTCTTCTTTATCTGCATCTATTTGCATATCGGACGAGGACTTTACTACGGCTCGTACCTCTTTAAGGAAACATGAAACATCGGAGTCATCCTGCTTTTCCTCGTTATAGCCACAGCCTTTGTCGGCTACGTCTTACCCTGAGGACAGATATCGTTTTGAGGCGCTACTGTAATCACCAACCTCCTATCCGCCATCCCCTACATTGGGAACATACTAGTCCAATGAATCTGGGGGGGATTCTCAGTAGACAACGCTACCCTCACACGCTTCTTCGCCTTCCACTTCCTCCTCCCGTTCGTAATCGCAGGCGCAGCCATCCCCCATCTCCTATTTCTTCATGGAACTGGCTCCAACAACCCGACGGGCTTGAACTCAAACTTAGAGAAAGTACCATTCCACCCATACTTCTCCTACAAAGACCTACTAGGCTTCCTTATCATACTCTCAGCCTTAACTCTCCTTGCCATATTCTCCCCCAACTTACTAGGAGACCCAGACAACTTCACACCAGCCAACCAACTAGTAACCCCTCCTCATATTAAGCCCGAATGATACTTCCTGTTCGCCTACGCTATCCTACGCTCCATTCCAAACAAACTAGGGGGCGTCCTAGCCCTAGTGTCCTCGATCCTTATTTTAGCGCTTATACCCCTCCTTCGCACAGCCAAACAACGGAGCCTTATCTTCCGACCTATCACTCAGGCCCTATTCTGGGCCCTAGTTGCAGACACCTTGATTCTTACCTGGATCGGGGGCCAACCAGTAGAAGACCCGTTTATCATAGTAGGGCAGGTAGCTTCAGCCGTATACTTCACTATCTTCATCCTGCTTATTCCAACCTCAGGCTGACTGGAAAACAAGCTTCTAAACTGATAGCCCTAGTAGCTTAAACCCAAAGCACCGGTCTTGTAAACCGAAGACTGGAGGTGAAACTCCCCCCTAGGGCCATTATGTGTTGGCAGTTGTTAGCGTCGAGACGGAGGGATTTAAACCCCCTCTGCTGACCCCCAAAGCCAGCGTTCTTCATAACTACATCCCGATGTTGTACTTCAACATATGCTTTATATACATACTATGTATAATAGTGCATTCTTATATTTTCCCTAAGAATATCCATTATACTTAGATGTTGTACTTCAACATATGCTTTATATACATACTATGTATAATAGTGCATTCTTATATTTTCCCTACGAATATCCATTATACTTAGATGTTGTACTTCAACATATGCTTTATATACATACTATGTATAATAGGGCATTCTTATATTTTCCCTACGAATATCCATTATACTTAGATGTTGTACTTCAACATATGCTTTATATACATACTATGTATAATAGTGCATTCTTATATTTTCCCTACAAATATCCATTATACTTATTTTAATTATTAATCAACATGTTATTTCAAGTACACAACATGTAAAGCGCAGGAAATTTATCTACAGTACGAATATCCATAACAAATAGTGGTTTATTTATCTTACATAATGTTTCTCACTCATATAATTATATATTGTACATAACATGCTTTTCCCTACTAATATCCTCATCAACCTTTAACTAATGCTTAAACCATCTCTGATTTATAGTACCCATTATTACTTACTCATTTCATGCTCAAATAGTACGACTATCCTAAACAACTAAGCAGCCTCATGCAATACAACTCTTATACGCATGATGCGGCCTAACTGTGGTCAGGTGTTTGGTGATCTCCCTTTCACTGGACCTAAATCGTAGAGTGGCTTCAGTTGATTTTCACAAAGGCCTCCGGTGGTAACGAATCTATGGACCTACCTTGTAGAGTGGCTTTACTTGTTCTTCACAAAGGCCTTCCTCCTATGCGTTTGTTTCTATTATACCCATGATACCACCTAACTGAAGTAAATAGCATTTGGTAATTTTTTAGGGGTACTTTCAACAGCATCTCAAAGTGGCTTCACCCATTCTTGTCTGGAAGGTCCATCTTAATGGTTAGAGTCAGGATCATCATACAATTAATGATTGCTATAAATGCATGCATGACGGACATAGTAATTACTACTACACCTTGGTTTTACCTACCATATACCCTTATATTCCCCCCGGTACTGGAGTTTAAGCTAAAAAAAAATTTTTTTGCGGTAAACCCCCCTACCCCCCTTAAAAACAACACACAAGGCAAAGCCTGCTTTCGTCAAACCCCTAAACCGAAAGAGCTTTCCTTATGTTTTCCTGTTGTTTTAAGTGAGCACTGTATCCATCACCCTGCCCCTAAATTTACTGCTTTGGGCTCACCCAAACGTATCTTATGCACGCCTTTAAGCACTTTAGTCCCTACATCTAAATATATTATTTACTTTACTCCCGGGCTCACTGCTATAAATATATCCGAAAGGGTATATTTATATGGCGCACCGCGCGTATATATACCATGTATAATACGCAACATAGCTGCTTTTAAGCACTTTAGTCCCTACTTCTAAATATTTTAATTACTTTAACTCCCGGACTCACTGCTATAGATATATTCC